TTACCAATCTGATTTCTGGATGTCGCACCATTCTGCAATTCGGACGAACGCTAAACATTAAATTTTAATTGATGTTTTGTAATATAATTTTATAATTATATTTTTGAGAATAAAAAAAGTAAATTTCTAATTACTTATTCCGTGTACCGACCAAATTTGGGACCATGTTTTGCGATTTGCAAAACAGATGAAAGAATCCATGGAATCGATCTGTATATCCCGTAGAAGGTTTCGTGGGAACTTCCTATGCCAGATAAACTTCTTGTCACTGCGCAAAGAGAAGCCCCCATCGCAACTATATCCCAAGCTTTTTTATTTGTACAATCTCGAAGAATAATTCGTTTTTACCGCACACTACTTATTTCCAAATATCAATCTATCTGGTAGGACTGGGTCAGGTGCTAAACCGCATCTGTCGGAGTCAACTCGACCGATTCAACATGTTCAAGAAAGCGGCGATTGTTATTGCGTAGGAAATCGCAGCGAAATACAATGCAATGATTCGAGGAGGAGCAATTCAAATTAGCTCGGCAAATTGAATCATGAGAAGATCGACTAGGGAATAAAAATGCCATTGATATAATTTAGTATATATCAGCAGTGACTGATTTGCTCACTGGGGGGTTGATACAATCTCAACACCTGTTTTCCCAATACATGAGACAGGCCATTAATTAAGAGAAATACGGTGCAAAGATAGTAACTAACTCTCCCTGCATGAAGGTCGTCGATGGACCTGACTTGCAAGTCGTCGACCGAATAGACTGTTCCGGTGATTTCACAAATATCATAAACTGAGTCAAAATAGAATAAAGTTTAGTCAATGGGAAGTTCTCCCCTTGTATCTGTTTTCATGCGAGTCCATACCTGTAAATCAGTCAAACCTTGATTATATTTTTTCTTTCTGAGGATCCTTGGTATCCAAACGGGATGGGACCCTCCACCAATTGGCCATATTCCCTAACTCAATTAGTCTGTCGGAACCACTTCCAGGTTTGCGCGACACTGCTACTGCTAATTTCGGGTCAAATGCCTATGTCACAAAAATTTTTTTATTCCATATTAATAAGAGGTGCTTGGCTCTCCAGTTATTGCGAATCCATTCGATATAATTACTCATTATATTGATGTATCGTAATGAAAAAAGCCTACTTGACTCAGCGGTTAGAGTATCGCTTTCATACGGCGAGAGTCATTGGTTCGAATCCAATAGTAGGTAATATCGGGCACTGTGTCCTTGCTCAAATCTATAAAAGAGTATAATTCTACAAGTATTTGGTTTGGGAGGGGGCTACTAGTAGATACACCCCCAGTCAATTTGACTTTTTTGTACCCTGCTATGTATGTGTCTCTTGCTACTTCAGAGGAAAAAAGATCAAGTAATTTCCAACGCATCTAATCGGGCTTTAGCCCTCCTGAACGATGAGCCAGCTTCAATAATCTGTTTCTTTCCCTCGGCTTTAGCCAAATCAGCTCGAGCCATTTGAAACGTCTTTTGAGCTTCCGCAGGATCAATCTCATTAGCTTGTTCGGCTTCATTGACAAGTATCATTACCTGATTGTTGTCTATCATGGCGAAACCACCCATTAATGCCATTGTGGACCACTGCTCGTCGTGGCGCATTCTCGGTACTCCAATATCCGAAGCTGTAAGCAGCGGCGCGTGATTAGGTAACACCCCGATTTGGCCACTGCTCGTGGGTAGCACGATTTCCCGAACTTCAGAATTCCAAACAGTTCGATTAGGGGCCATCACGCGGAGTTGTAGTACCATCCCTTTTATTGACCCTCCAATTATACTTGTAAAGTTGCAGCCTTTGCGGTGACCTCGTCGATATTACCAACTAAATAAGAAGCTTGCTCAGGAAGATTGTCCAATTCGCCAGAAAGAATCATTTGAAATCCTTTGATGGTTTCTACCAAACTGACATATTTTCCCGGCGAGCCGGTAAGTACTTCCGCCACAAAAAATGGTTGCGACAGGAAACGCTCTACTTTCCGTGCCCGAGACACCGTCAAACGATCTTCTTCCGACAATTCGTCCAGTCCGAGAATAGCAATAATATCTTGAAGCTCCTTGTAGCGCTGCAAAGTTTGCTTAACGCCTTGCGCAGTTTCGTAGTGCTCCTCACCCACAATCCAGGGTTGCAACATGGTGGAAGTCGAATCCAAGGGATCTACCGCAGGGTAAATGCCTTTTGCAGCTAATCCCCTGGAAAGCACGGTGGTGGCATCCAGGTGCGCAGATGTTGTGGCAGGAGCTGGGTCAGTCAAATCATCCGCGGGTACATAAACAGCTTGAATAGAAGTTATTGATCCCTCCTTAGTTGAAGTAATTCTTTCCTGAAGAGAGCCCATTTCTGTGCCAAGGGTCGGTTGGTAACCCACAGCGGAAGGCATCCTACCTGGTGAAGCCGAGACTTCCGACCCCGCTTGGACAAAGCGAAAAATGTTGTCAATAAATGATGGTACATCCTGTTTGTTAACATCCCGAAAATACTCGGCCATCGTTAAAGCCGTTGAGCCAACTCTCATACGCGCTCCTGGTGGCTCATTCATCTGGCCGTAGACTAGCGCCACTTTTGATTCTGCTACATTTTGTTCATTGATCACTTTTGATTCTTTCATTTCCATGTAAAGGTCGTTACCTTCCCGGGTGCGTTCCCCTACTCCACCAGATACGGATACCCCCCCATGAGCCTTGGCAATATTATTGGTTGATTCCATAATAAGAACCGTTTTTCCCACTCCAGCCCCGCCAAATAGTCCAATCTTTCCTCCTCGACGATGTGGAGCCAGAAGATCTACAACCTTAATCCCTGTTTCGAAAATAGCTAGTTTTGTGTCTGATTGTGTGAACGCAGGAGCGGATCTGTGAATGGGGAATGTCGCACTGCTATTGATGGGGCCTAAATTATCTACGGGTTCACCAAGAACATTGAAGATTCGACCAAGGGTAATTTCACCGACAGGAACGCTAAGGGGAGCCCCCGTGTCAATGACACTCATGCCTCTCGTTAAACCGTCTGTGGCACTCATCGCGACGGCTCGTACTTCGTTATTACCCAGTAACTGCTGCACCTCGCAGGTAACATCAATTTTTTGACCTGCTGGATTTTGTCCCTTGACTATTAGTGGATTATAAATATTGGGCGTTCTATCCGGGGAAAGAGCTACATCTGGTACTGGTCCAATAATCTGAGTGATACATCCCACATTTTTCTCTACCAATTCAGAGATTCCAAAATAGAAAGAACTGGTTCTCGTAACTACTTTAGCGTATTATCCTTGACTACCAAACCAATAAAAGTATTTGATACTTGATTGCTTATAAAAGAGATAAGGAATCCTCGTTCTACGTTTACACGCATATCATTCCTATCCAGGGAGTAAACTTTTACCTGCTTACATCATGGGAAAAACAACATATAAAAACATATATGAGTCCAGTAACATTTTTTGTTTCACGTGATTCGATGACTAGTAAAACTCGGTTTTTGCTGGTGCAATCATCGTGCGACATATGATCCAAAATCTCTGTTTACTGAAACAGGAATTTCCCTTCTATTTCTGCATAGTCCTCAAGACGGATCGGATATTTGAATTGATATCCTTTTTTCATCCACCGACCAGTCTAACCATGAAAATAGTTTCAAGTCAATGTATTGATGTAGGGGCGAGACCAACAACCATTTACTGTCCCTTGCAATAACAACACAAGTCAGTTGCGCTTCGTACGAAATGCATTATAAAATATCAATGTTCCAGACTCGGTATATAGTCTTTTGCTCGGGTCGTGATGATATGATACTCAATTCACGTCTCGAATTGGATTGACTCCACCCGTGTCGAGCAGATCCCATCCTTGCAGGATTTACTACTCAATTTGTAGGGAGGAGCTTATGTCACCACAAACGGAGACTAAAACAGGTATTGGATTCAAAGCTGGTGTTAAGGACTATCGATTGACCTATTACACTCCCGATTATCAAACCAAAGATACTGATATCCTGGCAGCCTTCCGAATGACTCCGCAACCGGGAGTACCTCCCGAAGAAGCTGGAGCTGCGGTGGCGGCGGAGTCCTCCACGGGTACATGGACCACCGTATGGACAGACGGTCTCACCAGCCTCGATCGCTACAAAGGTCGGTGCTATGACATCGAACCTGTTGCTGGAGAAGAAAATCAATACATTGCTTATGTAGCTTATCCGTTGGATTTATTTGAAGAGGGTTCTGTCACCAATTTGCTAACTTCTATCGTAGGTAATGTATTCGGATTCAAGGCCTTGCGTGCCCTACGCCTGGAGGATCTGAGAATTCCTGGTGCGTATTCAAAGACTTTTATGGGTCCGCCCCACGGCATCCAGGTTGAACGAGATAAATTGAACAAGTATGGACGTCCCTTACTGGGATGTACGATCAAACCCAAATTGGGTTTATCAGCTAAGAATTATGGCAGGGCCGTTTATGAGTGTCTCCGTGGCGGGCTGGATTTCACCAAGGACGATGAAAACGTCAATTCCCAACCATTTATGCGTTGGCGTGACCGTTTCCTTTTCGTAGCGGAAGCTCTTTTTAAATCCCAGTCTGAGACGGGTGAAATCAAGGGGCATTACCTAAATGCCACTGCGGGTAACTGCGAAGAGATGATAAAAAGGGCAGTTTTCGCTAGAGAACTGGGCGCACCCATTGTCATGCACGACTATTTGACCGGGGGGTTTACTGCAAACACCAGCTTGGCTTTTTACTGCCGCGACAATGGATTACTTCTACACATCCACCGCGCAATGCATGCCGTAATCGATAGACAGAAAAATCACGGCATGCACTTCCGCGTATTAGCCAAGGTATTACGTATGTCTGGTGGAGATCACGTCCACGCCGGGACTGTAGTCGGTAAACTGGAAGGTGAACGAGAAGTTACCTTGGGATTCGTCGATTTACTTCGCGACGATTATATAGAGAAAGATCGTAGTCGCGGCGTCTACTTTACCCAGGACTGGCTATCCATGCCAGGGGTACTACCCGTAGCTTCTGGGGGCATTCACGTGTGGCATATGCCCGCTTTAACCGAAATATTTGGAGATGATTCCGTATTACAATTTGGTGGAGGAACCCTAGGTCATCCATGGGGAAACGCGCCGGGAGCTGTTGCGAATCGAGTTGCCTTAGAAGCCTGCGTCCAAGCGCGTAACGAAGGACGTGATCTCGCTCGTGAGGGAAATGAAATTATTCGTGAAGCTAGTAGATGGAGTGCCGAATTAGCAGCTGCTTGTGAAGTGTGGAAAGAAATCAAATTTGAGTTTGAAACAATTGATACATTATAATTTCTGCAACCATTCGTGGTACAAATAAAAATGTAAAATTCCCGATTTTTGTCTACCAATCCTTCCTTTTTAAGATGGAAGGATTGGTTCATCGACTAGAAGCGTTGTGGGATGTTGAACAGCACGTCTAGACCCCTTTTTTTTTTTTTCCCACTTTAATATTGGAAGTTTAACTATCATTATAATTACTATTTTAATAATTATCTATTCAAATAGATATATAGATATATAATGTCAAAAAATAGGTGGACATATAAGATTTTTCAACCGGAAATAAATAAGGTAGGTTAGTTACATCGAGAGAGACTGGAAAAAAGGTAGAGGATACCTTCATCCATTCTTTATTTATGGAAGGCTTGTAAGTGAATGAATAATAGGAGGTGCCCCGTACTTGTTCAGGATGTCTCAATCATCTTTCAAAAATCCTTTTTGTGAGATATCTAAAAACATACTTTCATTCTCGGTAATCCAATCAGTCACGAAATCCAGTTGAGATGTTGGTACCTCAAGCACTGGTAGTACAAAATGGGTTCAGAAGGGATCGAAGGTTTAAACCTTCCCCGATTTGTGTCAGTGAAGAGAAACCCCAATATACAAACCGTAATCAAGCGGTTGACAGATGCAAAACGGAAGGAGTTTTTGCCTCGCCTGCCGCCCGGTTGACAAAACAAAATTTCCCGGCGGGGCACGGTTGGATAAGCCTTGGTAAGCTCGTAATATATCATCGAGCAAATAAATAGAATCAATAATTGAATAATTGATAATCTACGGGAGAAAAAGATTTTTGGATTGGGGCATGATTCTATATTAGTACTATCTATTTCATAGAAACAATGAGGAGATTTTTACGTCTGTAAAAAATTGGTTTGAGGATAGACAAAAGTTTGGTGGATTGATTGAAGCTTTCTTCGATAGGGCTACTAAAGGCTATATCCCGACCGAGAAAGAGGGAGATGAGCGTGTGGATGTTGGTACCAACAAAGGGCTACGGACTTGACGCGATAACTGTGGCGATATGCCTCATGTCAGACCTTCAAAAGAAAATGGGAGTGTTTGCGAGGGGTGCGGTTATCACTTACCGATGACAAGTACGGAAAGGATTGAACCCTTGATTGATTGTGAAACTCGGGTTCCACTGGATGAAGACATGACCGCAAGAGATATTTTGGATCTTTCGGATGAGGATTCCTACCAGAACCGCATCACAAATTCGCAGGAGAATACAGGTTCAACCGACGCTGTCCAAACAGGTATAGGACGTTTGAATGGAACAACTATTGCGCCTGGTGTTACGGATTTCCAATTCATGGGTGGTAGTACGGGCTCAGTCGTGGGGGAAAAAATTACCCGGCTAATTGAATGTGCTACGGACAAGTCATTACCCCTCGTCATCGTCTGTGCCTCGGGAGGAGCGCGCATGCAAGAAGGGACATCAAGTCTGATGCAAATGGCTAAGATCTCTCCTGCTTCGCAGACACACCAAGTTCAGAAAAACTTGTTATATATTTCAATTCTTACTTATCCAACTACAGGAGGTGTAACTGCTAGTTCTGGCATGTTAGGAGACGTGATTATTGCCGAACCCAAAGCATATATAGCATCTGCTGGCAAGAGAGTGATTGAACAAACCCTGCGTCAAAAAATACCTGATGGCTTTCAAGTTGCTGAATCTTTATTTGATCACGGATTACCTGATCCAATTGTCCCGCGTAATCTCCTGAAAGGTGTTCTGGGCGAAATATTCGAGCTCTATGCTGCGTCTCCCTTCAATGGAGAGGAGTAGTTTTCCTTTCATTTATCCGAATCCGAGTCTTCTTGCTTCTATCAAACAGTATATCACCGATGGAAGGGACAGAAGTAATATAATAGATTACTTTTTGAACTCCGAGGTTTAGACATCTATTGACGTGAATTCTGATAATTGAATCCACAATATAGTTGACTCCAAAATTGCTGGATGTTATAGATGGTAAATCCCGACACATTGCTTCACCAGGCAATCAAAAATAAATTTGTTATACCGACCGGATTGCGCCTTATACGACGCGTGGTGCAAAGATGGGTCTGTATGAGAAACGTGCCTGGTACTCATAAACCCCTTCATTTTCCTGAGTAGAGACATTATCATTAAATACTAGAAAGATAGACGAAATAGCCAATACTGTTGCAATCTGAAATAAAATTTTTTCATTATTTTATCTTCACTTATTTCATTACTTGAGGAATCTCATGACAGCATTCTATTTACCTTCCATTTCTGTACCCCTAGTAGGTTCGGCGTTTCCAGCGATTGCTATAGCTTTCTTGTTTATGTACATAGAAGAAGATGAAATCTCGTGATTTCTAGCCCTAATTTGTTTGAGTATCCCCTTACTAGGGAATAACTTTGCAGTGGCATCGACTAATCTCGAAATGACTCTGTAGTTAATCGAATAAGTCTCTACTACGAGAAGATTTCAAAATCAAATTTTTGTCGAAACCAATCTTGCGACGTCACATCGAAGAAAATAAAAGCTTACAATATGGGAGACAGACATATCTACTGACAAATTTGTATATGTCACGCGCGTAGGCGTCGTGCGGACGCACACCCACACGCATGCGCGCGGCGACGGAGGTTCAGCCTCGTAAAGCTTTTCTCGTTTGTGTTACTAAGACTCATCTAATTAATTCAAGTGAGCTCTTTGAAGAAGAAAAAAAAATTCCTAATGGACTTTCGTTTCAGAAAGTATGCTATTTCTACTACAACCATAACCGTGTAGTGACATAAGCAAATGAAATGGTTAAAATGATTAACCAACTCGTTGTGATGGGATACAAACCTTGGGGGAGTAGCAACGACACGTCAATCCACGTCGATTCGAATAGATTCTGTAAGAGGTTTTTGCACATTTAGTAACTCATGTTGGGCCTGCGTACTCATTTTCGGTGCTTTGGGTCCTACATCAGTCGGGCTTTCCAGTCACATCGGAAAAGATTTAATTCCCTTGCTTCCATCCAGATATATTGTTTTTATTCCACAAGGTATTGTGATGTTATTTCATGGTCTTGCGGGCCTCTTCATCGGATCCTACTTGGGATGTGCTGCGTTTTGGGACGTGGGCAGCGGATACAATCTGTTCAACAAACGAGAAGGAATTTTTCCAATTTTTCGTTGGGGTTTTCCCGGAAGGAATTGCCGCATCTGCGCAAAGTTTTCGTCGAGAGATATACAAGCAGTTGGATTAGAAACCCACGGGGGTCTCTATCCCCGCCGGATTCTCTACCCAAAATTTAGAGGTCGGCAGAATGTCCCTCTTACCCGTATCGGAGAAAATTCTTCATTGAGTGAGATAGAGGAAAAGGCTGCCGGAATCGCCCGTTTTTTACGTGTGCCTATCGAAAGCTTTCGGGGTCTTCCCCGCAACTAATTGGATAAATGAACAGAAGGACAAATGCATGAATGACATGTGACTGTATACAATTGAAATATTTTTTTTTTGCATCAGAGAGTCAAACAATAGCAATATAGTTAATGAATGTGAGAAAGATAGTTTCATCATTCCGATGAATACTTCTTCTTACCAGTTTCAATTTTTTTTTTTCCTGATACATAAACAACATATGAAAATAGATTGGTGGAGACTTATCCGGTGGTTTTGCAAAACTCCTCATCGTTCTTCGGACAGGGCCCATGAAGTTAGTAAAAAGATCCAACTTGCCAAAAAGAAATATTTGTATCACACACGAATGGAATCTGCTTCCGGGAAGTTGTCGGAAGCTGCACCCAATGGGGGATTTGACTTACAATCCATAATTATATATTGGAGTCTATTGGAGCACCGAATCAGCATAGTCATCCCAAGCATTAGTAAGAAATTGACCCTCTTCCATCGCTCCCAGCTGTCACTGTTGACAAGTCGCTACCGTACTGCCGGCGGTACGAACGTTTCTCCAAGCAATAAAAATATTGATGAGGGAAAGAAGTCTAACCCCGGTATCTTCAAGCCTCATTACTTGGAGGTGGAAATCTCCCATTTGAAGTCGAGATGTCGCGGATATAAAAATGGTTTAGATAATAGAATAAACCATATACAAAGCCGGATCGATGAATCTACAGCGGTAGACGATTCAGGAACCTACATCCCAAGAAGACACATGTATATGAATTCAAAAAAATATGAGCAAATGAATCGTAAATTAGTCTGGATTGAAGCTGTTCTAAACGACTCGGTTGCGATCGGAAAGTGCGCAGAGGCGTCCCCGCCTCTACTAGCTACTAAAAATTCCAATGACATTATGGCTCATGAATTGAAAAACTTACTTGTTGGTGCATCTGCTTACGAATTAACCAATTTGATACCGCGGTCTATAAATCGTACTCTATCTAAATTTGGGACAGAATTAACGAATCAATTGACTCCATTGGTAATTCAGGATTTTCGACTAGCTAAACATCAAGCCTCAGCTTCTCTAAAAACCATCGGATGTCCAATAATATTTTATTTTCTAATCCACGCTATTTTGAAGAATGAATTTGCGGAACCCTGGATTGGGCAACTGTGGAACACATCTGAGTTACAAGTCTTTCTCAATCCATTTCAGGAGGAAAGGGCTTCAAATCAATTTCGTCGAACGGAGGGATTATTGTGGCTAGATGGAATGATAGGAGGTTCTGTCGGTCTTCGGTTACGAGATTGTGACGCAAAGACATGCGACCAGAACATCCAGTCCGTAATACTGTATAATAAATTGAATACTCAAATTGTTTCGCGTGTAGTATCCGACGCTATAAGTTTTGCTACCCCAATTTTATTGCTTGCAGTAAGTCGGAGAAGACTCGCAGTTCTAAATCCTTGGATTCGGGAGTTATTTCACAGTTCAAATGACACAATCAAAGCATTTTCTATCCTTTTAATAACTGACTTATGTGTTGGATTCCACTCTCCCCAAGGCTGGGAGATCATCACGGGTTGCTTCTCAGAACATGTAGGATTTACCCGTGACAGGTACATGATTTCCTGCTTCGTTTCGACGTTCCCAGTTATCTTGGATACGGTTTTTAAGTATTGGATTTTTCGTCATCTGAATCGTGCATCGCCTTCGATCGTAGCGACGTATCATACGACGAATGAGTGACCACCGCTCGATTACATTACATTCCCATTGATCGTGCTTCATCAAGCCTATCGGTTTGAAAGGAGAATTGAATAGAAGGAATTAGCACTAATCATTGAACTACGAAAGAAAAAGTTATTGCCAATTGGACGGAGAAATGTTTGATTTTGCAACTTCTAATAGTCATAGCCCCTGTGGGAGTGAATTTACCACTCGCTTCCGATGCTTACCCTATTTTTGCGCAACAAAATTACGAAAATCCCCGGGAAGCTACTGGACGTATTGTATGCGCCAATTGTCACCTAGCCAAAAAACCCGTGGATATTGAGGTTCCACAATCTGTGCTTCCCAATACTGTATCTGAAGCAGTTGTTAAGATTCCATATGATACGTAGATAAAATAAGTCCTCGCCAATGGCAAAAAAGGGGGTTTAAATGTAGGTGCTGTTCTCATTTTACCTGAGGGATTTGAATTGGCTCCTCCTGATCGTATTCCCACCGAACTGAGAACTAAATTGGGAAAACTTTCATTTCAGATCTATCGCCCTGACAGGAGAGACATAATCGTGGTGGGTCCAATCTCGGGCGAATCATATCGGGAAATTGTATTTCCGATCCTCTCGCCGGACCCCAGTACCAATAAAGCAACCCATTTTTTAAAATATCCTATTTATGCGGGTGGAAACAGAGGAAGAGGACAAATCTATCCCGACGGAAGTAAAAGCAATAATACAGTTTATAATGCTTCAGTAGCCGGAAGTATCACAAAAATAGTACGTAAGGAGGGAAGAGGTGGATACGAAATAATTATAAAAGGAGCAGTTGACGGTCGTGAAGTAACTGATATAATACCTCCCGGTCCGGAAATCGTCGTTTCGGAGGGTGAATTTGTCAAGATTGATCAGCCACTAACGAGCAACCCCAACGTGGGTGGGTTTGGCCAGAGCGAGACGGAGATTGTTCTTCAAGATCCATTACGTGTACAGGGTCCTTTACTTTTCTTTGCCTCGATCGTCCTGGCGCAAATATTCTTAGTGCTGAAGAAGAAGCAGTTTGAAAAAGTACAGCTAGCAGAGATGAATCTTTAACTTCGTCTCTTCTGTCAATTCATATTTATCACTTACTAGTATTGCTTCCAAACGATCTACAAAAAAAAAAATAAAGAATATTAAAATTTTATACTTTTCAAAACTTATTTGCTAGGAACCAAACCGTATTTATTTCACACGGATTCTCATCCTTCCGCAAGGTGAGGGACATGCGGCGACTAGAAGCGAATGACCCATCTGTCGGGCACTGATGAAATGGGCATAAGTCAATATAAAAAGTCTGGGATTATCCGGGAAGGACCACACATTTTTTTTTCGGAATTGAAAAAAAAAAACAAAAAGTCAAATTGGTATAAAAAAACAATGTTCATCACAACGATGTTGATAACGTAGACGTGACAGAAACAATTGTTACTGCTGTTCATTCAATCCCGATCGATTTTTTATCGATCGGGATCACGCGATCTCTGTACGGTAATCAATCAAGACCCCCGGTCGAGCAAATGTACAGGGTCCAGTAATTTGGAGTAACTAGTTCAATTTCAGTTTCTTCCCATTTTTTTTGGGGAGATAATACCCCATTGGCCTCCACTCCAACCCAGCTGAACCGGCTTTTCTGGCAACGGTTCTGTCTCAGTCAGTCGCCTAGATCCGGGGGAAACAGAAGTGAGTAGAAATGAATAACCCCCCCCCCCCCACAACTTCTTCTTGTCAAATCTTTTTTATGTATTTCCATTAAAGGGACGATCCTAAACCTGAATAGGCCCCATAAAAAAATATTCCCAATAAACCAATTACGAGTGTACCGGCTACAGTACCGACTAGCCACAAAGGAATCCTCCCGGTGGAATTGGCCATTTTTTTTTTATCCCTCCCTGCCCTTATTATCTCTGATCTCGGCATCTACTCGGTCGTAACTTGAGACATGAACAGTTGAAAACAGATTTTTTTATTTACTACATTAGGCATTTTCAATCAATGTTGTTGGCAAATAATTTCAATGCCTGATTGAAAAAATAGTTGGAAAATAGGACGGCAGGCACAAAAATCAATGGGAGTCCCCAGTAAAGGCTTGTGCGATTCGATTCCACACTTTGTTTGTTTGGATTTGGTCGTGTCATAGATTCAAGGCTCGTTTAAAAACTATCGCTGAATGAACTGCATTGCTGATGTAGATCCCGAGAAAAAAACCGTGGGCACGGCTAATCCGTGAACAGCTAACCACCTAACAGTAAAGATCGGATAAGTTCTATCTAGAGTCATTGCTACCTCCTAGAAGGATCTGGCAGATGCATCAACTTGTTCCAACGATTCAAAACGGCTGGTTATTAAAGGAACTTCTTGTCGAGTTTCTGTGAAATACTCATTTGGACGGGGGCTACCGAAGACGTCGTAAGCCAAACCCGTACTGACAAATAACCAACCTGCTATGAATAGAGAAGGTATAGTGATGCTGTGGATAACCCGGTATCAGATACTGGTAATGATGTCGGCAAAGGGACGTTCCCCCGTATTTCCAGACATGCTTGTCTCCGTATTCCGTTGCAACATGAAAAAAAGGGATTGGATCAGAAGTACCGGCTTGGAACGAAGGGGTGGAACTTACCGATCAAATCCATCTTACTAATTTAGTTTAAGTCGTCTATATAAATACCCAGGGTATATCTAAAACGTACTGGATTAGTATAGCCACTCGTTTCCGGAATGGGCAAGACTACCCGTTTTGCGTGAGAACTCGGATGGCGCCGACCGAGGAAAGGGAAAAATCTCAGTCGGAATTCTATCTATAATAAAAATATATTCTGTATTGGTTGAACAACTTAGTATTTCATTGATTCAATCAATCTATCGATCTGATCGAATAATAAGTCACCCACAATAATTTGCGGCAGATGCAAACGTGTCGTTGATTATTTCATTAGCTCCGGGTGATGAACAAGCGATTCCCAGAGACTGTATACTAATTTAGTATGTATTGGTTCAATTTGGTAAGTCAGATAATTCCATGATAACCCTAATGAGTTACCTCGTTCTTCCGTTGTTCGTATTGATATTGACTCCGTCACTCTCTATCGGATTAAGGAAGATCCGTCTTTTATGAAATGAAGAATGTGTCGGAACCTCCAAAATATGGGAGGAAAGGAGGGCCTTATCGATTCGACGTACTTAGCAATATCGATTCATGCTCGATCATGCTGCGGGTATTCACACACACCAAAACATATTTTTGAATCCGAATGGTTGAAGTTTTACTATCTGGAGTAGTATTGGGATTAATTCCAATAACTTTGATTGGACTGTTCGTAACTGCATATCCGCAATACCGACGGGGTGACCGTCTAGATGTTAGATAGAATAATTTCGAATCTTTCTATTCAATTTGATGCAGCAAATTGCAATATATTTCTATTCTTGTTACCCACTAGACTGTTTCTCCATTCAGAAGTTAACAATTCAAAATAGGGGCAGTTATCAATATTTGCTTTGGTACTCAAGCCATCCCACATGCGGCGCACAAACCTGTTACCAAAACATAAAGGTTGAATTTATCGCGAGATAAACACGCCCTGTAGGATTTGAACCTACGCCATCGGGTTTTGGAGACCCGCGTTCTACCACGCTGAACTAAGAGCGCCCCCTCCCCGGATACCAATTTATTTGATACCCGGACTGTCTACTGATTTAGGGAGGTGGAACCAAATCAAATGAGGTTTTTTCCAATTCCGGTGAGCTTATGTGGGCCATTCAACCAGCGGATCCAATCGGTCGTGCAGAAGCAGCAAGTTTCAAAATTCAATTTTCTAATCCAATTGTATCAATAAAGTATCAATAACTCGTGAGAAACAGGGATGACGGGACTTGAACCTGCGGCATTTTGTACCCAAAACAAACGCGCTACCAAACTGCGCCACATCCCTATTAATCCCAACCTCGTTGCGTTGGTACCCACAATCTGGAAGATTGTATCTGAATCATTATAGCCAGGGGTTGCAGGAATTGGCCAATCAAGTCACGAGCAGTTGGTTATTAATTAGGTCCTCGTGTCTTTCGCCGCTTTGGTTATATTCAATAATATTATTAGATTCACTCAACTGGCGACGTGTACAGAAGGAGTTTGCATCCCCGTCTTTTAGAAAAATGTTGAATTGTTTGGGTGGGACACAAAAGAGATAAGTTCAGAAGTTGGACAAGTGGGATACAAACGAAATTAAAAAGGAGAGTTTGCGATGCGAAATTTTGAAACCTATCTATCTACAGCCCCTGTCCTTGCCACAATATGGTTCAGTTTGTTAGCTGGTTTATCGATAGAAATCAATCGATTTTTTCCGGATGCCTTGATATTCCCGTTCCATCAATCGGCGGTTTAATAAATAGTACCTACATTGGCAATGATCTATTGGTAACCACTACGTCGGTAATACAAAAAAAGGGTGTTAAACGGAATGATCTGAATGGGTATAAGGGAAGGGGGGACTAAATGCATAATAAGTTTCTCCAGATAGAATAAGTGGTTCGGAAGAACCTAGCTCATTCCTTAATTACTCCTAGGGCGTGTAACTATTTCATGCAACATCATGACTAAGGGAAAAGAGGCGAGGGTAACAATTGCCTTGGAATGTACCGAGTGTACCCGGGGATGGATTAGTCAGAATTTTTTTTCTGGTATTCATAGATATATTACGCGTAAAAGCCGCAGGAATACACCGACTCAACTGGAATTGAGAAAGTACCGTCCCAATTGTCGTAAACACACTACTTATAAGGAGATAAAGAAATAATAAATGTTTTTTTTTTTCTATAAATACAAATTGGTTTCGTCAAATGAAGCATTAATATCACCCACTGTTACTGAAAAAAGGAGGATGAATTCATGAATAGAGTGAAACTGTCTCCCCGCAGGCGTTCTCCATCTATTCGATCAAATGAACTTGTAAGTTACAGAAATATTGTTTTACTTCGTCGATTTATAAGTGAACACGGGAGGATTTTTTCTAGACGGATAAACAGATTAACTTCAAAGCAACAGCGATCAGTTAGTGTTGCCATCAAAAGGGCTCGTATACCAGCTTTGCCCCCCTTCTCCAGCAATGAAAATTAGATAACTCCCAAATTACCAGTGAAAACAGAATTTTTTCATGATTAGATGGTAAAAATATCCAGTATGTAGGAAGCTACTTAATCCTTTTCTTCCTTGTTTCAACGAAGCAAGAAAGAGAGGATATTACATGGGAGATAGGATCACATCGGATTGAAAGAAATGTGGGGTCCTGATTTTGCTGCTGGCTATTCAGCCTTCGGGAGGATTAAATTTCAGAAGTCAAATTCAGTCCCAGTCATTTCATGTGAGTACGAATCTATCAGAGAAGCGCCGAAAAACCCTCGGTATCCAAAATGGCCATTTGTCCAAGTGCTTTACGGTTCAGATAAATTTGATTGTTGTACAAATAATTGATGAAATTGCTGTGATTCGTCCCATTCCGCCTCGCCGCTGCATTTATTCTAGTAATCCACAAACGACGAATTTCTCTTTTTTTAATCCTTCTATCTTTATAGGCGTGAAAAAACGCCTTTGCTCTCTGCTGGTTCGCCGTTCTGAACAATCTCGAATGAGCCCCGACAGATCCAGAAGCCATTTTAATGATATTCTTATGATGTTCACGGGTTGTAGATCCCCGCCTAACCCTGGTCATTGATTGAATGCCCCCCCCCTACAAGGTAGAAAAAAAAATCATCTAGTTTTTGGAGAAGCAATTACTACTACGTTATTGCATTCCGCCTGAATTGTAGGCACCTATGTTCTTCTCCCTTAGCAAAAAAGAAGGAACTTTCGTCTGATGTGTATGAGAGAAATAAAGATTCCAACGGTTTTTGCCTCTCCGGCTTTCCTTTGCATAGAGAACCTATTGATATCCCATAGAATCATCATTAAAAGGGAGTGAAAATACCTATGCATTCCGAAGTTTTCGTGGTACCTACATGGACGGTTGAATCCTTCCTATGCGCCGGAGCCTGAAATTCTTCACAGCAGGAAATGTATAGATGCCATCAGTAAGTCGTACGATTCCCAATTTTTGACCCGACCCAGAAGCTGATGCATCCCAGGCAGCAAAGATTTTTTACATGATACCAACTTTGCGTATAGTAACGGCGCTTCATCTCAGAAATTGGTGAAACAAATGATCCCAAATTGCCAATATCGTCTATGGGGCCACTGCAGCAGAGACATAGAAGTGAATAGCCGCTATTCTCGTTTCGTTTTACAACTTTCTCTGATTACCGTTGTAAATGAGTGCCGTTTCATCCCCTACCGAGACGATCGGATTAATACCGATTGTAACCACGAACCTACATCCCCCAATAGAAGAGATGGATAATGTTCCGACTTACTCTGATGACTAAGGAGTGTTTTCCCGCACGAATCCCTAATGAGTTAGTTTTTGAATTAAACGCGTCACACATACACCCTAGTACATACCCCCCGTCGCTGGGGACACCCTTGAAGGGCAGGTGATTTTGTTCCATCCTTAATGGGTTGTCTGGTTCTTCTAATGAGTTGTTGATTGGTTGGCACGGCTACTAGACAAACAAAATTTTTGGTTTAAATCATTTCTAACCATCGCATCTAATGAAGGGTCTTGCAACTGAAGAATTTACCTATTTGCAAACTGCGTCACTTTCCCGATATTTGGAACGATTAGTAATGAAAAGGGATATTCAATATATAGGAGAGACTCCCCTTTGTCACCTGTATCTAGATTGCGAACCAGCAAAGGATAAATTTTCCCTGCCTTGGGGGATATTTCTCCGCAGCAGTAGGAGTCGCGACTACCTACGGAATAGTCCATTACCAAATTGGCTTTGAATCTGTAGAACTTTCGGACGCCACGAAATCAACAATGCCATAATCCCTCGCATCTTCAGCTGACGTGGAGACATCCCTCTCCATGTCTTCGGAAATCAGCCAGATTGGTTTACCCGTTCTTCGAACATAGATTCTGGTGATACAATCCCGGGGTTTCAAAACCTCCTCTGCTTCCATAACACACTCTCCAGCTTGTCCATCATAGTAAGAGCTGGCAGGTTGATGAATCATAACCCTAATGAGGAACTACCCTACTTGGTGCTAACCGTACATGCAGATTTAGCCGCATACGGCTCCGCATCTGGCAAAATAAGAAAAAAACTTGCAGGAATTGGTAGGATTCATCAACCAGATAAGTAGGATTCACCAACTAAATATCTTGTCAATAACTCCTTCCACTTCTCGTCGAACTAATCCGTCATAAATACCAGTCACCATCCTTCCCCTAGGTACTATGATGGGCCCGTTGCTTTGCCCCCCAGCAATCCCGGAGTTTGCAATATACACTTCGCTTAGACGATGCGGCATGAACACCAGCAAAAGTCAAAATTTTCATAGATGAGGAAGCAACTACCTTCCCATTTTTTTTTATTTGTTCGTAAGGCACGGTTTAATAAATTTGAGTCTCATCCTCCAATTTTCGTGACGCTAAGGCACTCATCTATTTCATTGGGATTTAATTTACCCAACCATAACTCATTTCTTTCATTCCACAATCTCGGGATGTTACTCTGTCAGGACAACCAACCCAACGGGACTCCGCCGAGCTTCAAATGCCATGCTACGATCACCCTTATTAATTGGGATTAATCGGGTAGAGACACAATTTGTAGCCATACAAACCACTGGCGCTGAGCGTGGGGCAGCGCTATGCGTTTGGTGATCTCTCCCCCCGCTAAAACAAAGGATCCCATGGAAGCGGCTAGTCCCATACAAATTGTATGTGCATCCGGTACTACGAATTGCATGGCGTCGTATATAGATATTCCTGATAATACCGCTCCACCAGGAGGATTCACGTATAAATACATGTCTTTAGTTCCATCCTCCCCGTTTGAATGCATCGTGATACCAATCAGTTGATTTGCGATCTCGTCATCGATTTGTTGACCCGAAAGAGGTGATCTCTCCCGATGAAGCCGGTTGATTGGGATGGGCTTCTGCCCTCCTTGTGAACCGTAGAAGTTTCATTGGAAACATACGGCTCTCTACAATGTAGTTCCGGGACAGGGGTAAAAGAAAATTTTAATTTCTTATTTTTACCAGCGTCTCATCTTTGAGAAATTAAAAACTGGAAAGTTACTGCCAGTCCCCTCCCATCATCACTTGACGCCACGTTTTCTAATTCCGAGGCTACCGTACCTGTTCTTTGCTTTCCGATTCATCAATCGTTTTGAACTTCTATGCGCCGTCTTTGGCAATGTAATAAACAGCCATTAATCAATAGTTAATTTTCCATTCGTGATGGTTAACTCAAAAAATCTTTGGGCTCGTTTTCTACTTCGGGGGTGGCGATCCGACCTCCACTCGCACGTATGGAGCGGATGACTTCATCTTCCCTTTTTTTTTCTTTTGTCTCTCACATGAAGCGGTGTCGTATCTGTACCTTTTACCACTTCTTCAAGTAATTTTTTTCATTTCTAATTTTTTTTACATTATTCTGAAAATGATTCAGTCATTGCCGATTTTTTGGAATTCGTAACCGAAGCCTGAATAATCCGTTGGTTCTTACTAGCCATGGATCCTGACGATTAGGAATGTCCTGCCGGATTTTCCTTTCATAACCATGTGATTGTCCGCAATTCAATTTGGTTAATTGCGACGAGACAGGGGCATGTCGACATACCGATCAGATGGTAGTGGGGGGTTGCACTAAACTAAATGCCCCAACACATTCGATGGATTGTATTTACTATGCATCGACCCGAACTGCATCCTCTTCTCCGGGTAGACGGAAGGGCACTTTTGGAACACCAATTGGCATATAGTGGCTCAAGTTTTATGGTTACCTCCGGGACAAAGACATAGTCCACTCCCTTCTCCATATTAATATGTCCATTCAGGGGGAGATATGAACTGCCACGAGCGTTGGAATATGTGTGTGACGCAACCGACAAAAAAAATAACTTTTTATAGTAACCAATAAATGGAACATTCGGTCTTCAATCGGTAATATTGTACCTGGGATGGGACCAATCCTTGCATTGTTAAGCAAATGCTACAGATGCTAAAATATCTATGTATTTTTCATTTGTAGAGAGGAAAATACTTCGGTAATAGGTAAGGCGTAACTAGAAGATTTGTTTCACTTCTTCACGGCTCGAACCAGATTAGCACCTCGTGTCTACGAACAGTATTCAATCAGATTTCCAGGTTCGGAATAAATATGTAATACTTGAATCTATTCTTCGCTTATTCTGCACCTCGGTTCGCGGTGCACGCCTACAATGCGAGAAATTCACATAATGTCTATTCAATCTCAAGAAGAAAGAGGTTTTTCACGGGTTTGCCTTGGTATCGCGTTCACACTGTTGTACCAAATGATCCCGGCCGTCTCATTGCTGTGCATCTGATGCATACTGCTCTGGTTGCCGGTTGGGCCGGTTCAATGGCTTTGTATGAACTCGCCGTTTTCGACCCATCCGACCCAGTGCTTGACCCGATGTGGAGACAGGGTATGTTCGTCATACCATTCATGACTCGTATTGGAATAACGAAGTCTTGGGGAGGTTGGAGTATCACTGGGAACGCTGTAACTGACGCAGGTATTTGGAGCTACGAAGGGGTAGCCGCAGCTCATATTACATTATCCGGCTTACTCTTTCTGTCTTCCATTTGGCATTGGGTATACTGGGATTTAGACCCGTTTCGTGATGAACGGACAGGGAAACCATCTCTGGACTTACCAAAAATATTTGGGATTCATCCATTCCTGTCAGGAGTACTTTGTTTTGCCTTTGGAGCATTTCACGTAACTGGTTTGTTTGGTCCCGGTATCTGGATATCAGACCCTTACGGATTGACCGGAGAAGTGCAACCTGTAGATCCGGTTTGGGGAGCCGAAGGTTTTAATCCATTTGTACCTGGCGGTATAGCCTCCCACCACATTGCGGCAGGCGTGCTAGGTATATTGGCAGGTTTGTTCCATCTAAGTGTTCGTCCTCCCCAACGTTTGTACAAAGCTTTACGCATGGGAAATGTCGAAACTGTATTGTCTAGCAGTATTGCTGCTGTCTTCTTCGCTGCCTTCGTAGTTTCTGGCACTATGTGGTACGGCTCCGCCGCCACTCCCATTGAACTATTTGGCCCCACACGTTACCAATGGGATCAGGGTTATTTCCAGCAAGAAATAGATCGAAGAATTCGTTCTGGTAGAGCCGAAGGCTATAGCTTATCTGAAGTTTGGTCCAAGATTCCCGAAAAACTAGCTTTTCATGACTATATTGGTAACAATCCAGCCAAAGGCGGTTTGTTCAGAGCAGGTGCAATGGATAATGGCGATGGAATAGCCGTCGGTTGGCTAGGTCATGCCATCTTCAAAGACAGGGAGGGTCACGAGTCATTTGTACGCCGCATGCCAACTTTTCTTGAGACATTTCCAGTAGTTCTAGTGGATGAAAAAGATGTGGTGGGAGCTGACGTTCCGTTCAGACGAGCAGAATCAAAATATAGCGTCGAACAAGTTGGTGTAACTGTCGAATTTTACGGCGGTGAATTAGATGGCACCAGTTTCAATGATCCTGCGACGGTGAAAAAATATGCTAGACGCGCCCAATTAGGCGAAATATCTGAATTTGATCGCGCCACTCTGAAGTCAGATGGGGTCTTTAGGAGTAGTCCAAGGGGTTGGTTCACCTTAGGTCATGCCACGTTTGCGCTTATTTTTCTTTTCGGGCATATTTGGCATGGTGCAAGAACTCTATTTAGGGATGTGTTTGCCGGTATCGATCCTGATCTAGACGTCTAAATTGAATTTGGAGCGTTCCAAAAAGTGGGGGATCCAAGTACTAAGAGACAAACCGTATGAGGAACGCCAAACCGAAAAATCGGATCTTCATTTTATTTTTTGAAAAGGCGTTTGATCGAATCGGTAAATTTTTTATGTGAAATTTGAAAATCTAAGTCTAGTAAAAACAAATAGAAAGATGATTTCTGGAAAGTCCAAATAGTGGAGGTTTTCTATTATTAGTACGGAAGTTAACATCGAAAAATCATTCTACAAATGAATCTATGGAAGCACTGGTTTACACATTTCTGCCGGTATCTACGTTGGGGATAATATTCTTCGCTATTTTTTTTCGGGAACCTCCCAGGGTTCCTAACAAGGGGAAGTGACAGACATGTGATATGTCTGCCATTTATTTCTTTTTCTTTTCTTTTCCCTCCCCAAAAGTCTTGTGTAATAACGAAATCAAGGGGAATTTGATTTGGGAGGCAGAGACCTCCCCTGATTTTGGATTTTTGGAAAGGCCTCTGGGACTCAATTAGTCTTCATGTTCATCGAAAGGATCTCTAAGTCCCGTTGAAGGTCGACCGAAGGCGGTGTATAGGGCGTAACCCGTGAAACCAACGAGTGAGCAGGATATAGGGGTAGTTACTGAAATCGCAGTTTCCATCGCCAAATAGTTAAAGAATAAAAATAATAATAGATTTTCGAGCCAGGGAGATACAAATGTATTCCCGGTGTAACAGTATATAAAGTCAGCGGCTCCTAATCAATTATAAGTTTATGGCTACAAAGATTATTGGTAGCGCTCCCAGTGGAAAACCCAAAATCAGTGGTTTGGGAATCTTTTTGAAACCACTCAATTCGGAGTATGGCAAAGTTGCCCCCGGCTGGGGAACAACCCCCCTGATGGGGTTGTTCACGGCCCTATTTGCAGTTTTCTTAGTCATTATTTTAGAAATATATAATTCCTCTGTTATATCGGACGGTATCTCGGTAAGTTGGTGAAACGGAATAGGGATCAAGTCGCGTGTTTAAACCCCCCTGTTAGTAATAACATCGGGGTTCAATGATACATCTTTAGTATCAACGAGGTGGTTTAATCGTGCTAATCTCCCGATTAATTATTTTGATAATATGGGTGTGCGACTCGCCACAACCAATTTTGTTCGATGAAGAGAAAAGAAAAAAAAAATTACGTATTCCGCTGAGTGGAAGTTGGAAGCAATTAACATTCATAGCGCGGAAAAATTCCCTCTCATTCCAAGAATACTAACCATGATTAATTTGTCTGAATATACCACTGAAGCTTCGTGACAATGCAACTGCTCGGTACCAACCAGCAAGAAGAGTCGAATCTCGATCAAGTAACTGAAAGTGGAAGAGACAAATCGGTTTGGTTATCCATTACGATATTTTTAAATTGAGGCAAACAAATATTTCTGCGCCAAGCCATTTGATACTCGACAACTAACAAGAAAAAAAATTGTTACCCATCAATTTCTTTCTTTGGTTCGGAAAAGAATAGGAACCCCTTGCAGTACAGTGGAAATCCACAGTTCATATCTTTTTCGATACAGCATTGGAACGAGATAAGTTTCATCTATTTCCATTCCCAATTCAAATTGAACAATTTTATTGGTGAAACATAAAGATTTCCCGGGAGGCTACTAGTTTCTAATATTTCCCAACTAGGAAAATGAAGCTCACACGGGATCGAGGCAAAGTAAAGTTTGATGAGACTACCTCATTGATTTGTTACATATTATTAATTCAAACATGAAATGAAAGAGAATATTGGTATCTTTTCTTTCATTCCTTTCTTTGAGGAATCGTGCTTGATGTAACTAATTCAGTAATCTCTTCCTCTTTCTTCTTTGTCTAAGCCGTATGGAGGTAAAGACCCACGTGCAGTTTCTGAAGGGGGAGCCTCATAAGGATAAGGCGGGCCCACCCACCTCGATAAAATATATGATTGGTTCGAAGAGCGTCTCGAGATTCAAGTAATTGCTGATGACATTGCAAGCAAATACGTCCCTCCTCACGTAAACATATTTTATTGCTTAGGGGGAATCACGCTGACTCGCTTCTTGGTGCAAGTAGCTACTGGCTTTGCTATGACCTTTTACCATCGCCCAACAATTACAGAAGCTTTTTCTTCAATTCAATACATCATGACCGAAGTAAATTTCGGGTGGCTTATCCGGTCTGTCCATCGATGGTCAGCCAGTATGATGGTTCTAATGATGATTTTGCATGTATCTCGCGTCTATCTCACAGGTGGATTCAAAAAACCTCGCGAATTAACTTGGGTTACCGGCGTAATTTTGGCTGTATCAACCGTGTCTTTCGGTGTAACTGGATATTCGTTACCCTGGGACCAAATTGGTTATTGGGCAGTAAAAATTGTGACAGGTGTACCCGAAGCTATTCCAGTCGTAGGATCCTCATTGGTAGAATCATTACGAGGAAGCGTCGGTGTGGGTCAAGCGACTTTAACTCGTTTCTACAGTCTGCACACTTTTGTGTTACCTCTTCTTACTGCTGTTTTTATGCCAATGCACTTCTTGACGATTCGCAAACAAGGTATCTCGGGTCCTCTATAAATAGGTTATAGACTTCAATTTGGATAGGTACTAAAGCATATTTGATCTATTTACCTATTTAAATATTGTTTGTTGTTATACCGTTGCCACTAACCCCTTCTCTTGAAAAGAGGAAGGATTTTTTGGTGGTTTATCTCGTTATTCTGCCGCAGTAAGGATAATTTGGGTAACGAACAAAATTGAAGCGTCCAAAGGAAAAAGATTGGATCACGGGAGTGTGTGACTCGTCTCGGGGCATAGATGCAAGTAGTTTATCGAGTACTACACGCGTGGATGCGATTTCTCCCGCCAATTTTTCCTGATCTTAAGATTGAGAATTAAAACTCGGATAAAGGCTTCAAAAGTTTCTGAAGAAATATTCCCATGATCAAATCTAAAAATTTAGGCTCCGTCAGATCCTATTTTTCCTCGGTACGAATCGAGTTAGTGCAAATCAAATAGTTTGTTGGATACATGCATTTTCTTTGCATCCGACGCGGTACTAATTACGGAAGATAAACTATCGGAGTAAAGAAATGATTTAAAGAAGACGTGAGCTAAATTCCCAACGAGTGAAAATTCCGTATTTGTTTTGCTCCCAAGTCCATGGAGAGTAGATACACGTATGGTTTGGAGATTATCCAGAAGGCAAGTGTCTCTCCTCACTCAAGCTGACTTGGATAACAAGCTATTCTACTTCTTGTGAAGCCCCAATTCAACGAATACATCTAATTTAGCTACAGTGATTGTTTCTTTCTATTATCCTAACTAACTTTAATTCAATTCCTAGAAGGAACTTCCTATAAAATGTACGAAGAGTAAAACTGGGAAATCCCTAATAAATAAGAAGTAGCTTGAGCCGGATGATAGAAAACCCTCACGTCCGATTCTTATGGGGGTTAAGGAATCCACCCCAATAATAAAGAAACCTGATTTGAATGATCCCATTTCAAGAGCTAAATTAGCCAGGGGTATGGGCCATAACTACTACGGAGAACCCGCCTGGCCTAACGATCTTCTATACATTTTCCCCGTGGTAATCCCAGGAACCATCGCATGTACTGTGGGTCTGGCAGTTCCAGAGCCCTCAATGATTGGTGAGCCGGCAAATCCCTTTGCGACTCCGCTGGAAATATTGCCTGAATGGTATTTTTACCCTGTCTTTCAGATACTCCGTACAGTTCCTAATAAGTTACTAGGAGTTCTTCCGATGGCATCAGTACCGACAGGCTTGTTAACCGTACCTTCTATAGAAAATGTAAATAAATTTCAAAATCCTTTTCGTCGACCAGTTGCTACAACGGTCTTTCTAATTGGCACCGCTGTATCCATTTGGTTGGGCATCGGGGCGACCCTACCGATTGAAGAGTCTTTAACTCTAGGACTATTCTAAAATTGATCCAATCGGGGTGTTTACCGTAGCACCCCATCCTTTCATTCTATCTGGGGAGTACCTGCTCCACCACCAGACTCCCTTAGATAGATCCGTTCGATTAATTGAATCCATATCCCGCGATACGATGACTGATGGAATCGGATCATTCTGTTCAGCCACGTTAATTAGCGACGGTTTTTGATTCCGGTAAGAAAGCTCAACTCGTTATTAACCAGAAATAATCCTCCATTCTTTGCTTATTCCTTCTTCAGTTTACTCGGTAATTTAATAGACGAACGTTCCCACAGAGCTGCTGATACTCGATCGAGAGATTTTTTTCCGAAGTTATTGATTTTTTGCAAATCTTCTTGAGTATAATTTAATAAATCCATAATTGTATTCACATTAGCTCGTTTGAGACAATTATAGACCCGCGGGGGCAATTCCAACTGGTCAATAGATGTATTCTTCAGTGTAATTTCCCTCGCCAAATCGTCATCTGTACCGTCCCAAAAATATGGTGTTGCGACATCAGATGAGTTGTCACCCTCATGCGGTGGTAAATTTTTTCCGACGTTCAAAAAGGGATTGAACAAATCTATAAGTTTTTTAGAAGCTTCATGTGATACCTCACACGGGGTCAGGCTGCCATTAGTCCATACCTCGAGGAACAGCATTTCTCCTATTCTCTCATTATTATCAAACGGATGGATACTATGATTCACGCTTCGGACAGACATAGATACGGCATCAACAGGGGATTCCCCATCTTCGTGTACTTCCGGATCTGATGTGCGATAGCCACAACCCTTTTCGATCCTTAAATCGATTCTTACGGAGACTGGTTTGGTGATGGTCGCTATGTATTGTAAATGATCAACCACTTCCACGTCAGATGGTAATAATATGTCACCAGCCGTTACTTTCTTGGGACCAGTTACATAGATATAAGCTTCTTAAGTATCACGAAGATATCCTTTGGGTACAATTTCCTTCGAATTGACCGAAGTATCATGTATCGTTTCTCAAAGACCCGTTATTGTAGAATACTCACATTTTATTTCTCCAGATTTGGCACACGTAACGCCGGTTCCTTCTATTTCCCCGAGCAAAGCCTTGCGCATGGCAACCCCCACGGCACTAGCTTGTCCTTTCCGAAAAGGAGATATGGCGGGACGACCATGATGAAGACGATCAGTTTCTATTTTGGATTCTACACATCTACATTGAATCTTTTGAGTAGAGATCAAAAATCCATCTTTTGTCATAGCAAGATCCTTTCATATTCGATACGATTCTAGCTGCTACACACGTCTTTTTTTCGGAGGTCGGCACCCATTATGCGGCATCGGGGTCACATCACGGACGAGACTCAGAATCACGCCGCTCCTCCGGATGGCTCGTAAGGCTGCGTCTCTGCCGGGACCCGGACCACTCATCATCACTTCTGCCTGCTTCATACCTCGATCAATTGATGGACGAATAGCGTTTTCAGCCGCGGTCTGTGCGGCGAACGGTGTGCCCTTACGCGTGCCTCTGAACCCGGAAGCGCCGGCGGAAGACCGAAGAACGACTTATCCCCGGACGTCCGTGACAGTAACGATGGTATTATTAAACCCTGCTTGAATATGAATCACTCCTTTTGGTACTCCCCGCTTCCCCTCATGTAAACGAAAATTTTTCTTTGATTTTTTCATCATAATTAACTGATTCTTTTTTAGAAATGATTGATTAGGACCAGATTGCAGCAGTCATTCTTAACCCATACTGCAACTTTTACCCCTGCCTCTGTTTGTGCTTCGGATTGATACAAACTACTACAACTTGTCTTCGTCTACGAATCAATCGGCAATTTTCGCACATTCTGCGAATAGAGGCACGAATTTTCATATCTGTAACTCCAAACTAATTGGTTAAATTACTACTGAAGGACTGGACGAGCCTCGCTTACTTGCTTTTTACCCCCTATCTAATTGATTCATTGGATCTAGTTACAACGAGATGCAGCGGCGTATCAATTAATCTCAATCTAAGGATTGGCTGAAACCTCGTCGTTCGTTATTGGCGAGTCCCATTTGTCCGCTTACTCCTGAAGCGGTAAGTGATGCGTCCCTTAGTGAGATCATAGGGACTTAGTTCCACTTTTGCTCTATCTCCTGGTAGTATCCTTATGTAATTACGTCAGATCTTTCCCGATATGTGAGTTAGGACCTGGCATCCGTTATCTGAACACACCCGAAACATTGCATTGGGTAGTGACTCCGTGACTACACCCTCCATATCAATCAAACTCTGCTTCTTCATGATCCAAAGCACCTTTACTATTTCCTTCTTATCATTCGATATTCATATTGATTTATTGGTTGCGCTGCTCAGTTTAACAGGGGTGGTTCATTCCCATCAAATTGATGGGTACGCCATAACCATCTATGTTTGTTCAAACCATTAATTTCAATTTAATAGACATGGCATAATATCTCCCCTCCAATCTTTCTCCGCCGAGCTTCCCGATCTGTCAAAAGTCCTTCAGATGTTGATGGAATTGCGATCCCTACACCGCCCATAACTTTTGGAGCTCGCCGGTGCGTGGAATGAATTCTTAATCCGGGTCTGCTTACACGTTTGATAGCCGCGATATGTGATTTTTTCTTCCTACCTTTATATCTTAAACCTATATCCGAGTAGTATTTAATATTTTCTCTATGTTCCGCGATGCTTTTCACGAAACCCTCTTTTGATGAAACATGCCCAATGCTTCTGGTGACCCCAGTGGCAGGTATTCGAATTGTCGAATCCTTTTTCATATTGGCGTTTTGTAGAGTAACAATTGTAGTAGAAATGAGATCGTTAGTCATGACCAGTAATTACTAATTCTGAAATAGATCCCGAGTTCTGCATATCCACGTATAAGTGAATATGTCAAGATAAATACCTGCTAGTAAGAAAAGAAGTATTTCAATCTACATCTATATGCAGAGTTTGACTTAACGGCATATCCAGCAAAATAGTTGAAATAGACAAAGTCAGATGAGTCGTTATGAATGAATTGAGTGAAAAATAGGAGGGATGGTAACCCGGCTAGCCCGTAGGGTATCGAAAAATGAGAAATAAAAAAGGGGAGGTTCTATAACCCTCCCTTTGTAGAAACTATTTCAAATACCATATTGCTTCCATGCCTCGTCCCTATATCGTATATCAAAATATTAGATATAATGACAAATTAGTTGATAAACATTCCGTTCCAACTTGTGATTTTTTTACTATTTGCAGCTGTATCACTTCATCACCCTTCTGTGATACTTCAGGGGCCAACGATATTATTCTGGCGGAGTTGCATCCCCTTAATTCCTTAGCTACCGGACCAAATATCCTTGTTCCTTTCGGATTACCCTCTTGGTTGACAACAACTGCTGCGTTGTCATCGGATTCCAAAGCTGTTCCGTTTTTGCGTTTCAATCCCCTGCGGGTGCGTACCACGACTGCCCTGACTACTTCTGATTTTTTGACAGACATATTAGGTGAGGCTTCCCTAACCACAGCAATCACTGCATCACCAATATTTGCGTATTTGCAATTGCTAGTTCCCGATATCCGGATACACATCAGTTTACGAGCCCCGCTGTTATCAGCTACATCCAAATAAGTTTGAGATTGAATCATTTACTGATCAGGAGATAAAGAGATATGCACCAATTTGTTACTCTACTTATGTTTATGCCCAAACCGCATAAGTCGAGACACAAAGATGGGTTACTTCACTTCACGTATCCCATTATGTGGATCTCGCAAAAGGAACGGACTACTTTGGCGGTGACACCGCCGATAGCCACAATATCGTTGCTCGGTTTCGTGTCTATCAATCGTTGTTTTTTTGCTGCTGCCACAACTTTTTATTGAAATTATATCTTTGTCTCCAACAAAATTAATGGATAAATTTTGAATTTCGGGATAAAAAAAAACTTTGAAAGATATATTGGTCGTGCTAGATTAGGTGTTGCTAGCTTTTCGCGATTGAAAACTGAAGCAGTGTCAGTCAATCCGTTTTTCACTCTATAACTACCCAAAATATGTATTGAACCCTTTTTAATAAACGAAATTTTAATGGCGGAAATGTGTGTATATGATGTATTCCCGATCGTATCTTATTGGTCAATCCATAAGGAGGAGCATATCTTCTTGTATATCACAAGCCGATCCTATCAGTTATTCGAGTATGCACAGGCATTTTGTATGAGGCCATTTTCATGGCAGCTGTGGCTACATCCGCTGATACTCCGCCTATTTCGTAGATGATCCTTCCTGGTTTGACAACGGAGACCCAATATTCGGGAGATCCCTTGCCGGAGCCCATACGCGTTTCGGCGGGTCTCATAGTGATTGGCTTATCAGGATAAATCCGTATCCACAACTTGCCTCCCCGACGAGCATACCGAGTTATTGCTCTTCTACCCGCTTCTATTTGTCGGGCTGTGACCCATCCGGGTTCAAGTGCCTGAAGCGCGAATCTACCAAAAGAAATGCAATTACCACGACTGGAAATTCCTCTTAACCTTCCTCTGTGTTGCTTACGAAATTTGGTTCTTTTGGGGTTGCAGTCGATGGCCACGTATTCGTTCCATCTCTGGTGCGGAACCAGATATGATGTTTTGCCATCACCTGGCTACTCATGGTTCTTCCGATGTAGGCTTTCTTATCCAAATAAAAACTTTGTGAAGGAGAGGAAATTGTTCCATCACTATAGAATTAGAGATTGAAATAATCTCACCTATCTGCTGCTCTACAAATAGCCTAGTAACTGGATGAGATCCACGAGCGGGGGTATACTTCAAACTTCGCTTCATTACCCGAAACAACTTTTGTTAAGCTAGATTCCGAGTTGGCGGAGATTGTTTTTTCCCGCTATCCGGCCTAACGGACTAATCCTGATTCTCACTACATTAAAGTTAGATTCGCAGGTTCCGTCGTTTCGATAATCCCTTTCTTGTCAACGCTTGGGTTCCCTCCCCGTGATGGGGCTAAGTCTGGCAATTCCCACCAAATTGATTTTCAGATTACCGAGTCGTTTTCGTTAGTATATACTGACTCGTGGCTCCGTCCCTGCATTATCATGCAAATATGAGTGATGGGTCCGGCACCGTCCGTGCTTCCATCATGCTATATCACGATATTCTCCGAGGGTTCATACATTAACCATACGAATGAAAACATCGGGACCTTTCGTCCATATGTTGTTATTTGGCTTTTCCCTTTACCTACATAGCTTCTCCAAAGTCGGGGCTTTCCTCCTTCGTGTATGACACATTAAGCATTAGATGTGGCGAATTGCTGCTATTTCATCCTCTCTTTCGATATACATTGGGTATCTTTTCATCCTACTTCTATTCAATTTCTTTTTATTAATAACAGAAAAGTAATTAATTGATGCATTTGTTTCTGTCCRGGCMWAAAAGGGATTTTAGTCGAACGAGTCGCACACTAAGCGTAGCAAAAATCAATCAAAATATTTAAATATGATAGATTAGACATGTGTCTAATCTTCCATATCTGTTTCTACAGGAGTGAGGTGAAATCGTTGACGGTGCAAAAAACTTAATATGTCCAAGACGTCGATTTTTCCACATCTATATTTAACAACTCGATTATATCAATGAAGAAAAGATGCACAATCATTTCATCCTACACCTCGAGATACCCATATCTTTGTACCTAAAACTCCATGAGTCGTTTGAGCCGGGTAATAGGAATAATCTATACAAGCTTTAACAGTTTGTAGAGGAACCCTCCCTTCTCTGGCCCATTCAACTCGAGCCATTTCACTGCCATTCAGGCGTCCCGATATTTGCACTCTAACCCCCTCATTACCAGTTTCTCCAACCAGCTCAATGGCTTTTTTCATTGTTCGTCGAAAAGCTACTCGATTCGTTGATTGTGACGCGATAAACCCCGCTAAAATTCTTGGATTTCCATAAGGTTGAGTAATGCTATTTGAACTTACTCGAATCTTCTGTCTCTCAGAATGGAATGATCTTTCTATTTCATTTTTTAATTTATCAAGCCCTGAATTATGCTCCTTAATAAGTAAATCTGGAAATCCCGTATGTATTTCAATCTCTGTAAGATCTGTTTTCCTCTGAATTTCTATATGACCGATTCCAACATGATCAAAACGATTTTTTATGCGTTTCTCCATATATTTTTCGACGCAAGTACGTACCCTTCTATCTTCCTGAACGAATTTTGGATGATCCTTTGGTTCTGCGAACCAGCGAGAATAGTGTCTTCGATTGATTCCGAGTCAAAAACCGAGTGGATGAATCCTTCTTCCCGTAGTGACTCCCCCGTGAGTGGATATTTGCCATGTCTATTCTTACATCTATTTGAGATTTTCTCCATTTGATCAGTTAGTCGCCGCGACTCACGATGCCACTGGAGATTAATTATTTCCCAGTTCGATCCCTCAACGTCAATTTCACAGTTACGTGACAGGTAGGTTTACGCACGGGGTAACCACGTCCCTGAGCTCGAGGACGAGACCTCTTCAAACTAGTGGCATTATCTACGTGAGCTTCACTAATGAAGAAGTCGGATTTGTCAAATTTGCTTTCGCAATTGGCACTGGCATTTGCAGCTGCAGAAATAATTGGTTGCAACACGAAGTAACACGCCCTGTAAGGCATAAATTCGAGTAATATAAGCGCCTGTTCGTAGGAACAACCTCGAATTTGATTTGTAACTCGTCGAGTTTTGCTGGCTGACGTACGGACATTACTAAGCGAAGCTTTTGTTTGTATTTTCCAGCCATCTCCGATTTTTTTGATATATGACTCTTTCATTATCGGCGGGACCCCTTATCGTTTTTTGAATGACCTCTAAAGCCTCTAGTGGGCACAAACTCCCCTAGTTTATGCCCCACCATACGATCAGTCACGTGAATAGGCAAGTGCTCCCGTCCATTGTGAATAGCAATTGTATGTCCGATCATGATGGGTACTATGGAAGAAGCGCGGGACCAGGTCACCACGACTCTCTTCTCTTTTTGTAAATTGAGATTTTTAATAGTTTGAATTAGATGATTTGCTACAAAAGGACCCTTTTTTGATGATCGCGCCATGGTCAATTACCTCCTGTTTAATCCAATTTCTCAAGCAGTCGATGACTCCTGCGACGGCGAAGGATAAGTGGATTACTGTATCTCTTGATCCTGCGACTTCTCCTACCAAGCGCGGCGTGTCCCCAAGGAGTTGAAGGCTTCTCCCTCCCAATCGGTGTCCTGCCCTCGCCTCCACCATGGGGATGATCTATGGGATTCTTGGCTGCACCTCGTACGGTGGGTCTCTTACCTAACCGACGTCTAGATCCGGCTTTCCCCAAACCTTTTTTGTTGATGTCGATATTACCAACCCGTCCAACAGTTGCTAAGCAATTTTGGGATACTAAACGGACTTCACCGGAAGGTAATCTAAGAGTTGCCAACCAACCTTCCTTCGCAACTGTTTTTGCTGCAGTACCAGCTGCTCTGACTGATTGTCCACCCCTTCCGGCTATTAATTCGACATTATGTATGGTTGTACCTAAGGGTATTTTTGTTGAAGTGGGCTTTTACTCATGCAAAATTTTAACAAGAGAGTTCATGGAGGAAGCCTCTTCCCGAACTGTACAAGCTACTTTCGAAGCACACAGCTCTCCGGATGTAGAGATCTTCGGAGTTACTTAGACATCCATCAATATTAACAGATAGCAAAATCAATTATTGTCTCATGCAACTTCGATGCGTAAATAACTCCTTTTTAATTATATCCTCGGTGTTTTCACCGTCACCTGGCTTTTGTCTTCGATCAATTTAGCTGACGGGTTTTATGAATTTAGTGACTCACGCTAACATCTTCAAATGTTGAAGATAACTTAGGAGACATTTCCCAAATCTTATCTATTTCTCGATAGTACAGATTTTTGTATCATAGATCCTATTTTGTTATTTCATTAAATAAAAATATTCTTCGGTTTTGCCCCTGACCGTCACACCGAACAGGAATGAGTTACATTCCTTCCCGTTTTATCTACCTGTATGCTTTAAGAAAATAGAGGTTTTTTATTTGATTGGTGGGATTTAAGGTTATTTAATCCTCTCCGTATTATCTTATCATCACGGGTCAGTAATAATAGATTATTCCCAGAACCCATCACCCGCTGCTACCCCTTTGAAGTTTTCCTATCTGGGAAATTCCCGTAAGTAATTCCAAGAAGAGAAGATCCAATCAGTTTTAGATTATTAATCTCAATTTTGGGGTTTGGACCCAAATACGTAAATCAATTATTCAAATCGCACTCAGAGGTGAGGCATTCCCATTCGAAACAGATGCTTCGTATCCAGATGTTAAGACATCACCAACTTTTATTCCCCAAGCATGTAAAATGTATCTTTTTTCACCATCCGCGTAACTAATCAAAGATATGTATGCATTCCGATTGGGATCGTATTCGATACTCACTACTTTTCCGACAATATCGGTTTTATTTCGTCGAAAATCAATTATTCGGTACAGGCGCTTATGTGCACCCCCCCTGCCTCTGCTCGTTACGACCCCTCTGTTATTACGTCCACCGCTCGGCAGGTTCTTATGTATTGACCGCTTATAAGGCTCTTGCCCAATCAATTCTTCAAATTTTGGGACAGATCGATTACGTGTGCCGGGAGTATAAGCCTTGTATAGTCAAATAGCCATTTTTAATTCCCCTCATTTGGTAATTTCATCTGAGATATCTGTTCATTAAGAAAAAGTGGGATGGAGTGATTTTTTTGAAGAGTGACAATTATTCTCCTGTGACATACACGAAATTTAAACTTGCCTTTTTGCCTCTTAGGGGGTAGTCGGTAACTATTGATATTCTCTACCTTAACTGCAGGAAATTTTTCGATCCAGTCTTTGATTTCTCTTTTAGTCGATTCTGCATCGACGTCGAAAGTATATTGGTTTTTTTCCAATGAACGGATGCTCTTCCCAGTAAATACTTGATTTTTTAGTTTATCCATTTTTTATTGTTTCTCCTGTTCCCAGTTTTAATGGATGAAACTGTAAAAGATAACTTTTATCTTATCCAGTTCAATATTCACTTCTTATGATTTTCCTGTGTAGTCCCCTCTTGTTGCGAAGTTGTCTTAATCAATCCCATTCTGTTCGGCATTACGTAAACAAAGCTATTGAAAGGGGTGCATCGAATCGGTCTGTTACAAATGCGCCTTCAGCAAATATCATAGGAATGTCTACGTCAGGTTTCCATGCCCAACATGATTGTCGCGAATTGAAACGTCTATTGCAAGGTTTAGGAATCTTAGTTAATCAAATAATTCCCGAAGGAGCGTCTTTGAAAGATTCAAAAGATTTACCGAGAGCCTGGTCCAATACAGTTCCTCATCGTGAAGCAGGTCCGATGACAGCAATTTTTCCGAAAAAGGAATTTGGGATGCCCCATGTATCGATCACTCCCGCGGGACCTTTAGATGCGGCTGATTTCATTGGACGAATCGAAGGGTATATCAACGCATGGGCTTCCGTCTTATCGGAAAAAGGGGTTGATTACGAACCTTATGTGGTAAACCAAACTAGATTCGTTTCACAAGCAGCTTGGTTCTCGAGAACTATTGATTGTCAGAATCCGACTGGAAAGGAAGCCGTGGTTTCCGGGGATGCGACCCATGCTGTTTCCATCACCAAAATACTCGTCAAAGAAATGGGAATTCGTGTTCGTCGTTCAGGCACTCACCGTAGGCATGACACCGAATGGTTCAACGAGCAGATCCAAGGTTTATGCGACGAGATTCTAGTCACAGAAAACCATACCGAAGTCGGAGACGCAACAGCTCGTGTCGAACCTTCCGCCATATTCGGAACTCAAACGGAGCGCCACACCGGCAAACGCATCAATATTCCGTGTGGAGTAATTCCCTCACCAGTTCATATCCAGAACTTTCCGCTGGGATATCGACCCCTCTTGGGTTATGAAGGAGCAAATCAAATAGCCGATTCAGTTTATAACTCATTCAATCCGGGTATGGAGGATTACCCATCAGACGTTTCTGGCGGTCACGATACGAAAGGGGTAGTTACAAAACTGTCATCCAATAAGGAAGATCTGAAATGGACCACCGAAAGCCAATTGGAACTTAGCAAAATCCCTGGTTTTGTAAGAGGCAAAATCAAGAGAAAAACCGAGGTGTTCGCTAAACAAAACAATATTTCGGAAATTACAATCGACGTAATGTACGCGGCTAGGGAGAGCTTCAGCCCCTGATCTAACCAGATTTCGTGGTAATAATTTCTGATTCGCAATAGGCTGTACGATCCATATTTTCCTCAAACAAGTTGGATCTAGAATCCAAGCATTCAACGACGGAGTAATCCTCCAATTCCGGATATCACGGCAGAACTCGGCTCAAAAAAGATGCGGTGGAAAGCCACGTGTGACTCGGGAATGAATCGAAATCGTTCGTGCGGGATTTAGCAACCGTCATTCCCAACCGCTTCAACCCAAGAAGGGGGGTTGTTCGTGTCCCGGCTTTCGCTGCAAATTATTATTGCCCGAAAAAACTTGAATGGTAGTAACAGCGGTGGTGGCAGCGGCAGTAACAGTAGCAGTATTGTAATCGGGAATAAAAACAATTTTCTATGAAGAAAGAATCCATAGTCACTTCGGGGAGCGGAACCATCAATCTTTGCCGCTCTATATTGAGGTGTTCGACCCAGATTTGGTATCTGACCCTGCATAAGTCAAATTCGTTCCTTCTGGGTATGAACAACATTCCGCGGTAGGCGCAGTAGTCACACACCAGGCGAATGTCGGGCCTTACGTCAGACGAATCAACAAATACCGAGTCACTTCCGGCATATACCTCTTCCTTATGAATGGGTCGTCCGTGTGGATGGGCGCTGTCGCCACCACTCCACAAATTGTGGGGCCACGACATCACAGTATAAATTTAATGATTTCCAAAAATTGATTTGGAAACGGGTAAAAACCAGGTGGGAATGGTTTCGGCATTACATCCAATGATGGGTACATCAGGTGTGATGCCGAAGCCATTTCTGCTCCTATCTCTGGGTGGGACAGCTCACTCCCCGTGACAAATGATTCGCAAAGCAAATGGGAGGGGGGGGAGAAGGAAGATTGATTCCCGGGTAATTATCCCAATATGTCACTCATCAAAGAATTGCAATCAATTCCCGATCTCGGCAAGCAAGAGGAAAGGTCCATTTGGGAAGCCGGATTCTACGATCCGCAGAAGGAACAAACCCCGTTAAATGTTCTGACTACCAATCCCTTTCCATAAAAGGAAGCTGAAGCAACAGAAACCGCCCGTCGCTCGCTTAGACGGGCGAGAGTAATTGATTGAAGAGGTCAAAATTCAAACGAAGAGTATTAACAATCAGGAGGGAGGATAATACCGCGAACCCCGTTTCCATGGCATTGCAAATATTTACGTACTATCCCTCTTTCGTCTTGGCATTCTATGTCTACATAGCATTCTTCACCCCATTGAAAATAAATGCTTTCAGGAATGGAAGGACATACTACCTATCGATCAAATCCTTTTTCGAGGAGAATGATGTCAGATCTTCGCTAACTGGGATCGAGTGGAACAAGAAACGCAAAAGGCAGTAACTAATGAGGGATTCGTGGGATAAACGCTTTCAAACCGAAATTCGCCCCATTCCTCGACATTTTTTCACAAAAGGAATAAAAAATGGGGGGGACGCTTAACCCCCCATTTCCATGACCCGCTCGATCGGGATCTCATCCCGATAACTATCGTTTCGCCAAAATGAAGAAACAAGTGTGTTAAGCTCCCCTTGTTTATAACGACATAAACGAGATATTCTTCTTTTTTGCTTTCTCGTCTCCCCATGCAAAAATGCTTCATAAATTGGAACAATTAGCGGACTAGTGATACATATTGTCACACCCCTTTTCCACAGCCAGTAATTTGGAAAGTTAGAATAGTCCAAATAAAATTTTGTGCTTGATGCATCCATATCCATCTACCCACCTAAGGATAGGTATGATTGTTCACGTTCGATATGAATGAGGAAACCTATTATTCCGTCGGTGCGCTTAGGTGCTTCGTACGATCTGCACAACCCTTCCGGATTGGTTGTCTCACACAAGAACACAACACAATGAGAGGCTATTAACACGAGAATGTCGCGCGGATTGCCATTTGGACTCAGTTATTTCCAGAAAGAATTAGAAAAACTAAAA